GCAGATCTTTACCCGGAGTAGAGCACAAACCTAAAAGAATTGAAAAAGCCCATTCAGGAACAAGAAAATGACATTGTGATTTGAATTGGATTGCGATGAAAGAATACATCAATGAGAAGTTAGTTTGATAGGTTTAATAAATTACTTTTTATAGTTATCGACAAACGGGTCAAAACTCATCTTTCTTGAAAAATGAAAGAAAATACCCTTCCTTATACCTTATAAAAAAAAAACTAGAAAGGACTCATTATCAAAAAAGGAAGGCTGAAATCTACACATTGATTCTTTTTTCGCGATTTTATTTTTGTTGAACCGTATGCATCAAAAGGTCCGTGTGGGGTTCCGATTAGATAGGATTTTATCCTAATCCTAATCAACCGACTTTATCGAGAAAGATTACTTTTTTTAGGTCAAGATGTTGATAGCGAGATCTCAAATCAACTTATTGCTCTTATGGTATATCTCAGTATGGAAAGTGAGACCAAAGATTTGTATTTGTTTATAAACTCTCCCGGCGGATGGGTAATACCTGGAGTAGCCATTTATGATACTATGCAATTTGTGCAACCGGATGTACAGACAGTGTGCATGGGATTAGCCGCTTCAATGGGATCTTTTATCCTGGTCGGCGGAAAAATTACCAAACGTCTAGCATTCCCTCACGCTTAGCGCCAATGAGTTTTTTTTTTGAACGAAAAAAGAAAACTATGTCTTCGCCATATGTATGAAATATGAATATTAAGTAATACTAGCACGACATTTCGAATTCGATATGAGAATTTTTTTTTTGTTTTTAACATTAGATTATGTATCGAAAGAGTAGTATGAAAGAAATATAAGGACAGTCCGATTTTCTCTTATCTATCGGGGGCCCATTTCAGCATCACAAATTTTTTTTTTTTGTTTTTACACTAGAGGGCTTTTAACATTATTTATATTATCAAAGAGTACGAAAAAAACAAGATTCTATTCTTTTTTCATTATTATTATTTTTTGATTTGAAAAAAAAAAACTTTGGGATTGCTAAATCGCCGATGAAATAAAGCAACCGAACCACCATAGTATTTTAACTCCTATTAAAGGAAGGGCGGTTATTGGATCATTTACCGAGTTAGGACTAATAGACTCTATATGTTTCTTCGATGAAAGGGTAAAAAAGGTAAATTCTATTGTGGAGCCGTGTGCAATACGCAAACAATGTCTATACGGTTGTTCAATTCTATTTTTTTTTGTCTTATTATTCTTTATCCCCTCTCTTCTCCTTATCATTATCATACGAGATGGAGTAACCATTTATTATCTTATATCATCAGGGTAATGATTCATCAACCTATTGCTGCTTTTTATGAGGCACAAATAGGAGAATTTGTCCTGGAAGCGGAAGAACTACTGAAACTGCGCGAAATCCTCACAAGAGTTTATGCACAAAGAACGGGCAAACCCTTATGGGTTGTATCGGAAGACATGGAAAGGGATGTTTTTATGTCAGCAACAGAAGCCCAAGCTCATGGAATTGTTGATCTTGTACCAGTTGCATAAAAAATAGCAAGAATTTCGCATAAATCAAAATCACAATTTGAGATTTTATTACCAGAGTTTAATATTCTATTTAATATTCTAGTAATATTAATAGAATATACAAATAATTCATAATCATCCGAGGTTAGGATCAATCTAAACCGACCCATTATGCATACGATTCAGAATGCCAACTATTAAACAACTTATTAGGAACACAAGACAGCCAATCAGAAATGTCACCCAATCCCCCGCTCTTGGGGGATGCCCTCAGCGCCGAGGAACATGTACTAGGGTGTATGCGCGACTCGTTCAAATCGTGGGCTGAGAAAAAAGAAAGAAAACCATTTTTCCACTATCCACAATCAGTACGGATGAATAGGATAGAATAGAAGAACCTCCTGCACTATCTAAAAAAAGATCTATCATATCTTTCTATTGTGTATCAAATTTATGGTTTCCATTGCATTGGTGCAAATTCAATCATCGCAATTTCCAATTTAAAATGAGAACGACTTCCCCATTGGTATCAAATGACTATCCGTTAAACAGGGGAAATCTTTTTTAAATTAACAGGCAAAAAAATAAATTATGCCCCTACTCTTCTTGCAAGAACGGACTAACAGGGTCAGCCAATCAACTAATATTCATAATTAAATTAAATATCGTTACTGTATCTGTATAGATAATCTCATTGTTGTGAAAGATCTATTACTGGATAATTCATGGGTAGAGCCAAAAAGTGTAAACTGTACAAGTTAACAATAGCATTGATTAAATGAAGGACGGGGCTCCGGTGTATAGAGAAGACCTTACCGTTTAAGACGTAACCATATAAACGATGGAACCCACGATTTCTTTATCCATTTCTATTCACTACTTGTTTTTATTTATTATGTTTTTGCTTGATACTGAATATCAATACAATTTTTTTTCTAGGCGAAATGCCTAGAAAAAAAAAGAACAAATCGGGGTTGGGAAGGTTATAGTAGCAAAAGCCATTGGAATTATTGTTTTATACATTGGAAAAATCTGTTTTGTTATTCTACAAAAGGAGAAAAGAATAACTGAAAGAACAGAAAGAAATGAGTTATTCATCAAAGTTCCCTTTATTCAATGACCAGAATTAGACGAGGATATATAGCTCGGAGACGTAAAACAAAAATTCGTTTATTTGCCTCAAGCTTTCGCGGGTCTCATTCAAAACTTACTCGAACTATTATTCAACAAAAAATAAGAGCTTTGGTTTCGGCCCAGCGAGATAGAGATAGACAAAAAAGAAATTTTCGTCGTTTGTGGATTTCTCGAATAAATGCAGTAATTCGCACCAATAGTGTATCCTATAGTTACAGTAAATTAATAAACAATCTGTACAAGAGACAGTTGCTTCTTAATCGTAAAATACTTGCACAAATAGCTCTATTAAATAGAAATTGTCTTTATATGATTTCCAATGACATTCTAAATAAAATAAATAAAAATAAGGAAATTGGAAATAAGCCAATCGAATTTGTTACATGAGGTTCCCTGGAGAACGAATTCCGGGAAAGGGAAGTAGAATAGAAATTAATATAATTAGTATAATAAAAATTAGTATAATAAAATAGGATGATAATATGATCAAGTAATCAAACTGAGCAAAAACATTCAATAAAAAAAAGATTTATTCGTCTTTCCCCATTCGTTTTTTTTTTCTTAAGACACGACAATCAAATCTGGATTTTTGAATTTTTCGAGAAAACGATTAATCTATCTTTGAGTTCGGATTAGAATTTTGATTCAATTGAAGAATAAGCCTATTTTTTTCTGATTCTAAGACCAGTAGTTCTTACAACCAATTCACTTTTTTCAAATTGTTTTTCATTATTAAGAAAGGGTAACAAAGATAAAATACGAGCTTGTTTTATAGCAAGAGTAATTAATCGTTGTTGTTTTAAAGTCAATCTATTCACCCGTCTAGACAATATTTTTCCTTGTTCACTAATAAATCGACTAATTAAACTCATGTTTCTATAATTAATTCGATTCCCCGATTGGATAGGGGGCAAACGCCTGCGAAAAGATCGCTTGGACTTGAAAAAAAGTCGCTTGGATTTATCCATGGTTTGTTTATTCCTTTTTTCATTTCCATTTCCAAAAAAAAATCCTATTTCGTTCGCTCGGATCAAAAATTATAAAATAGGATTTTACTTGTTTATTTCTATTTAATATTTAAATAGAATATATATCCTAACATATTATATGTTTAACATATTATATGTTTAGTATGTCAGTTTTCATCTTCCTTCTAAAGGTGACCCGCAGGTGAGCGGTTCCATCTATTTCTTGATCTCCCCATGAAGTGTATGTTTGGAACAATAGGGACAGAATTTTCTCAATTCTAATCGACTGGGCGTATTGTGTCGATTCTTTTGAGTAATATATCTGGAAATGCCTGGCGATTTCTTATTACCACTGGTTGGAACACAAAGGGTACATTCCAACAAAACCCTTACTCGGACATCTTTACCCTTGGCCATGAACCTCCTTTGGGTTTTTTATTCACTCAACTCTTCTATTTTCCGATCCGAAGTCAAGAAGAAAGGAAGGAAAAAATAGAAGTTGCTAACTCGAAAGCAAATTATGAAGGATTTCGTTGAAACGAATATAGTGCAACGAATATAGTAATAAAATTTAATAAAATAATACAATAAGTGTTAAACTGTATTTAGAGTAGAAATTTAAGATTCAAATCATAGTACAGTATTTCATTTAAGTATCTTGTATCATATTGTTGCCCTAACCGTATTTCCACTTCCGTTCTCTTAATTTAATTGGAGTTAATTTACTTGACGACTGGATTCGAGTTCCGAGTTTCGCTAAGTTTGAATCCACTTTTATTATTTCTCTTTTCTAACTTATTCTAATTAAAAATAAATAAGGGGGGGTAGTAATCACAGATATTTAATTATATCTCGAATCTTCTTCACCCCCCGGCGTTAAGAACTAAAATGAAAAAAAAGGGAATGTCAACGCATCCGGGAAAAAACGATTGATCTCTATCAATAGACCTGCTAAAGCACCGAACCATAGAGTACTTATTACTGGTGCCACGGATAGATATGTTTTTAGATCTCGCATTTGAAATTCTCCTTCGTTAGTGTAATAAATAATGTTTATTGTAATACAGAATTGAATACATATATGATCAGATATATAGGTCGTTAACGGCCACTCGTATTTGGTTTGTATCCGAAATCCCTAATTCAAATTAAAATGTACAATGGTTTGATAAATAAGATTCTTCTTTTCTTAATTAAAAAAAAAATGAAATATGTCCCTTTCCGCCCGAGTATTTATGAAATTTAGGGTGGGTTTTCTATTTTTTTTTCATATTTCTATAGATTATATTTTCTATAGATTATATATATATAGATTATATATATAAATATCTAAAATATAGATAAGTTTATTGTTATTTATATGATATGGATATAAATCAA